GGAACATACCGTTGGGAAGTGATTCAGTAATTAAACCTTCATGAATCAATTTTTGTTCTTTCATTCCAGGTAACCCCCTTGAAGTATCAACTAATGAAGGAAGAGGTATATAACTCACTTTTCCTCTCTATTTCACAAATGGGAAGTTAGAGATAAAATTAGGATACCAGAGGAGGAGGATCACCATATATAACACAAAATTTCTCCTCCAATTCTTTCTAGTCGAGCTTCTCGATCTGTCATTATACCTCGAGAAGTAGAAAGAATTACAATTCCCATTCCACCTAAAATCTTAGGAATTCGTTGATAGTTGGAATAAATTCGTAAACCGGGTCGGCTGATACACTTTAAAACGGTTCTATATATTCCTTTCCTAGTCTTTCTATGTCGCAGGGTTGAAACCAAGAAATATTTGTTATTTTCCTGATGTTTCCGAACATTTTCAATAAAACCTTCTCGTAGAAGTATTTTAACAATGTTTTCGGTGATATTAGTAGATGCTATTCGAACCGTTCCTTTTTTATTCATGTCAGCATTTCTTATAGAAGTTATTATATCGGCAATAGTGTCCCTACCCATAACGGACTATAATTTTTTGTGCCTCCTAATTTTGATATAATCAACATGTTTCCTTTTTTCTTTTTTCTTTGTTTTTTTTTTTTTGAATTATGAAATTTTAAAAAGTATATGCGTGAGACACAATCTATTAATTTGATCTATTTCAGATAGCCTACTATATCATAGTGTCATCTACTAGTATTTATAATACCTCGGGAGCTAATGAAACTATTTTAGTAAAATTCAACTGTCTCAATTCCCGAGCGATTGCACCAAAAACTCGAGTTCCTTTTGGATTTCCTTCTTGATCAATGACGACCGCTGCATTGTCATCATATCGTATTATCATACCGTTGTCACGTTTGAGTTCTTTACATGTACGTACAATTACAGCTCTAATGACTTCTGATCTTTCTAGAGGCATATTTGGCACTGCTTCTTTGATTACAGCAACAATAACGTCACCAATATGAGCATATCGGTGATTACCAGCTCCTATGATTCGAATACACATCAATTCTCGAGCTCCGCTGTTATCCGCTACATTCAAAAGGGTCTGAGGTTGAATCATATATTTTTTATTTGAATCTGTTATTTCAATGCAAAGGATGAAGGAAAAAAAGAAATATTGTCCGTCCAGAAAAAAATAAACCTGCGGTTGTTTTTTCATCCTCAATATCCCTTTTGTTTAGTTCTACATCCCTATCGTGAAATAACAAATTGAGTTCGTATAGGCATTTTGCACGCAGCTATTGAAATAGCTGCTCTGGCTACAGTTTCTGATACTCCGCCCATTTCATAAAGTATTCGACCCGGTTTAACAACAGATACCCAATATTCGGGGGATCCCTTTCCTGAACCCATACGTGTTTCGGTAGGTCTTACTGTAACAGGTTTGTCGGGAAATATACGTACCCATATTTTTCCACCACGACGCGCATATCGTGTCATTGCTCTCCGCCCCGCTTCTATCTGTCTAGCTGTGATCCAAGCGGGTTCAAGTGCCTGAAGAGCGTATCCGCCGAAACAAATATGATTGCCTCGACAAGATATTCCCTTCATTCTTCCTCTATGTTGTTTACGAAATCTGGTTCTTTTGGGGTTATAGTTGATGGTTGTTTCTTAATTCCATCTCTATTGCAGAACCGGACATGAGAGTTTCTTCTCATCCAGCTCCTCGCGAATGAAACGATTCAATAATATTACAGATACACATGTATTATTATAATAATAATAAATAATAATATAATATAAGTAATTATGAGTTAATTTAATTAAGTATATATAAGTTGAGTTAATAATATAAGTATATATAAGTAATGAATGGCATTTATTGATATTTAATTGTTACATATTTAATTTGTTACAAAGGAAGATGTATATACAAAATATACAGCTGGACGTGTATATTATTAGATATAGAAAATATAAAAAATGCTTCTTTTTTTAGAATATAACGTATAATATAATGAATCCTTATTTTTACCTCTATCGAATCGCGCCAAAAATTGTAATCCAATAAATAAAGGTTTCGCGGGCGAATATTGACTCTTTCATTCGTAGGGTCAATTCATGACACCTCTCAGAATAAATCAATTTTTTCTTGGTTCGTTCCGCCATCCCACCCAATGAATTATTAGGATTCTATTGAAAACGAATCCTATGCAGTCACAGGTTTCGTCGTTCCCATAGCTTCTCCATTAATGGTTAGGCCTGAACTCTGCAATGGAGCTTCCGGCAAAATTCGTTCCCGAGTCAATCTCCTCAGTTTTTATTAACCCGAGGCTCTTTATTCTTTATTATTTATTATTTTTTTTTATTATTATTTTTTTTTCTTTTTTTATATTTTATTTATTTATATTTCATTTATATATTTATATCAGTATTGATTATATCAGTATTAATGCTTTATCACACTGCCTTTTATGAGGTTATTCATAGA